AATTTATCCAGAACTTCTCTCTTTTCCTCGGTGAAACAAGAATCTGTTTTGCTCAAACCAAAGCACTTAGTTTAGCCTTTGTTTCCTCTGTGCCCTGTCTTCTTTAAAGATTCATCCAATGGAATCCCGACTCCCTTTCTTTTTGATTTCCATTCTATTTATAATTAGAACCTAATTAAGATAGGATGACTAATGTATGCAGCCTAATGAGGAGTAATACTATAAAAATAAAGAACTCTATTTCAGAACTATGAGACAGAATATTCTGTTTTCTTATTTACTCTTTCTTTATTTTTGGATTTTATTTCCATTTTTCTATTTTATTTAAAGTAGATCGATTTAGATAATGTATATATAAGCAAAATAATATACTTCAAACAAAGTAGGAATTCGCAAGATGGAGAAAATCATTGCAGTTATTATAGGGAAATCTAGGGACTTAGAGCATATCCTATTTGAAGGAGGATGGAATTCAAATCAGGTAAGGGATCCTTCCTTCTATTGATTTGATAGAAATTCGTTTTTCTTTTCCTGTCTCTAAGATTTTCGATGAATGAGCCTGTGGTAATGCTTTTATCTCTATTCTATGGCGCAAGCGACCGTCCAGTCTATAAACAAGTACTAATGAGGAAATGAAAACTATACTAAAGGAAACATAGGATCTCTATCCTAAAATCTAAAAAAAGGACATATTAGGGCTATACGGATTCGAACCGTAGACCTTCTCGGTAAAACAGATCAAACGGATTATTATCGAAATGATTCGAACTGTTTCAAAGACCCAACATGCATTTTTTTGCATTGGGCTCTTTCATCAACTGATGTAAAGATCAGTTAGTCCACCATAGTTTTTCTTTACGGAAAGATAATGAGATGGCTCCCTGTGCTCTGATTGATTATTTGTATTATGATCTATCTAGGAGCAATACCAAAGTGTTTCAAAGGAGGATTACCTTGACTTAGGTCTGCCTCCGGCCTAAATTAAATCAACCTAAGTGAAATGGAGTCTCTATCGTTCCGCTGCAAGAGTTGACTATGAGACTTCATACACCTTAAAGTTCATAGAACGAAAAGAAGTTTTTTGGAGGCCCTTATCCTCATTACGCCTAGCATTTAGTGGGCTGGATATTTACCTTATCAACTAGCAAATCGATAAGGGTTCTATTTGATTAGGCACCTGAATTGGCACCTGAATCGGACTGAACCGACTGTTTGTCAGGCTACTGTTCTCCTATTCTCTCGAATCCATGAAGTAAGACATTGATTTTGCAATAAGATCAATTATGTTCATTGCATAATAAGCTCCCTTGAAAAGCATTGGCGCACGTGTAAGCGAGTTGCTCTACCGAACTGAGCTATAGCCCTTGTCAGAGATATCTTAACATATAGATAATTTCTTGTCAAGATGAATATTCTCTAATGCCAGAGGATATCCCTTTGATCTGTTTACTATATAACATACCAATAACGGAGCAGTATTGCTTATAAAAAGGATTCGATCTATAATCGATCGAAGTAATGGGTCTTCCTTTGTGGTGATAAATTGCCTACTTAACTCAGTGGTTAGAGTATTGCTTTCATACGGCGGGAGTCATTGGTTCAAATCCAATAGTAGGTAGGTAGGTAGAAAAATTACTAGATAGCATTGGACTTACTTCGCTTCGCTATCTAATAACTTTTTCTACCCCTCTTCCCTTTTTCTTTGTATCAACTAAACCATTGGATTGTATTCAATTGGATGGGGGAATCCAATTGATAGCCTCGACTCGTATCCTAGCTCGTCTGAGAGCTAGCTTCGCTTCAACCAACTCTTTCGTACCCTCAGCTCTACTCAAGTTAGCTTCGGCTATTTCAAGTGCCTGTTGAGCTTCTTCCGGATCAATGTCACTACCCAGTTCCGCATCATTTCCTAAAATGATGATCTCATTATTAACTATTCTCGCAAAACCGCTCCACAGAACCGCCGTTAACCATTGGTCGTTGAGGAGGCGTATTCTCAAAGGACCCATATCTACAGCTGTGTTAATGGGGGCGTGGTTTGGTAATACGCCAATTTGGCCACTATTAGTAGATAAAATGATTTCTTTCACTTTACAATCCCAAATAATTCGCTTAGGAGTTAGTACATAAAGATTTAATTTCATTTCTTCAATTTGTTCTCCTCTTCTAAGTTTATAGCTTTCGTGCTAGCTTCATCGATGTTACCCACCAAATAAAAAGCTTGTTCGGGTAGGCCGTCTAATTCTCCGGAAAGGATTAGTTGAAATCCCCTAATTGTTTCTGCAAGACCAACATACTTTCCTGCAGAACCGGTAAAAACTTCTGCCACAAAGAACGGTTGTGATAAGAAACGTTCAATTTTTCGTGCTCTTGCTACAGTTAAACGATCCTCCTCTGATAATTCATCCAACCCAAGAATTGCGATAATGTCCTGAAGTTCTTTGTAACGTTGTAAAGTTTCCTTAACTCTTTGCGCAGTTTCATAATGTTCGTTGCCAACGATCCGAGGCTGTAACATAGTTGAGGTTGAATCTAAAGGATCTACTGCTGGATAAATACCCTTGGAAGCTAATCCTCTGGAAAGTACGGTAGTAGCATCCAAATGTGCAAATGTTGTGGCAGGAGCAGGGTCGGTCAAATCGTCCGCAGGTACATAAACTGCTTGGATCGAAGTTATGGATCCCTTTTTTGTAGAAGCAATTCTTTCTTGCAAAGAACCCATTTCTGTACTAAGAGTAGGTTGATAACCCACTGCGGAGGGCATTCTCCCTAATAAGGCGGATACCTCCGATCCTGCTTGAACAAAACGAAAGATATTATCGATGAATAGAAGCACGTCTTGCTTATTAACATCTCGGAAATATTCTGCCATAGTTAGGGCAGTTAAACCAACTCTCATACGAGCTCCCGGCGGTTCATTCATTTGACCATAGACTAGAGCTACCTTTGATTCCTCAAAATTTTTTTCATTAATTACTCCGGATTCCTTCATTTCCATATAAAGATCATTTCCTTCACGAGTCCGTTCCCCTACTCCGCCAAATACGGATACGCCTCCATGAGCTTTAGCAATGTTGTTGATTAATTCCATGATGAGTACTGTTTTACCTACTCCAGCCCCCCCAAATAGTCCTATTTTTCCTCCACGTCGATAAGGAGCTAAAAGATCGACCACCTTAATACCTGTTTCAAAGATGGATAATTTCGTATCTAGCTCGATAAAGGCAGGCGCAGATCTATGAATAGGGAATGTTGCATTAATATCTACAGGACCAAAATTGTCAATAGGTTCCCCAAGAACGTTGAAAATTCGTCCGAGAGTAGCTCCACCGACTGGAACACTGAGAGGAGCTCCCGTGTCAATCACTTCCAATCCTCTCATCAACCCGTCTGTAGCACTCATAGCTACAGCTCTAACTCGATTATTTCCTAATAATTGTTGTACCTCACAAGTCACATTAATTTGCTTACCGGCAGTGTCTCTACTCTTGACTACCAAAGCGTTATAAATATAAGGTAACTTGCCCGGGGGAAAAGTGATATCCAGCACGGGTCCAATAATTTGATCGATACGCCCTATGCTTTTTTCTTCAATTGTGGAAACCCCGGGACGAGAAGTAGTAGGATTGGTTCTCATAATTATCACATAATTTTCAAAAAAAAAAGGAATTTGTCGAATTTTTTCTTTTTTCTTGTTGAATAATGCCAAATCAAATCCAAAAAAATAGCCAAAAATCCAAAAGTCAAAAGGAAATGAATTAGTTAATTCAATAAGAGAGAAAGGGGGACGAGGACTTGATTTCGTTGCCCAAGCGAATCCCATTCAATCGTTTACTCATGGAATGAGTCCGTTGGAAAGTTCAATCAATCTTTTTTTTCATATACATTTCGCCTTTTGTGGAGGATCTGTCCCTACTCTACTTTCCTATCTAGGACTTCGATATACAAAATATATACTACTGTGAAGCATAGATTGCTGTCAACAGAGAATTTTCTTAGTATTTAGGTATTTACATTCAAAATAAGAAAGGGGCCTATTAAGAACTTGTAAAATAAGGATTAGGGATTGATTTGGGTTGCGCTATATCTATCAAAGAGTATACAATAATGATGGATTTGGTGAATCAAATCCATGGTTTAATAACGAACCATGTTAACTTACCATAACAACAACTCAATTCCTATCGAATTCCTATAGTAGAATTCCTATAGGATAGAACATACACAGGGTGTACGCATTATATATGAATGAAACATATTCATTAACTTAAGCATGCCTTCCATTTTCTTTAATGAGTTGATATTAATTGAATACCCTTTTTGTTTTAAAAGATTTTTGCAAAGGTTTCATTTACGCCTAATCCATATCGAGTAGACCCTGTCGTTGTGAGAATTCTTAATTCATGAGTTGTAGGGAGGGACTTATGTCACCACAAACAGAAACTAAAGCAAGTGTTGGATTTAAAGCTGGTGTTAAGGATTATAAATTGACTTATTACACCCCGGAGTATGAAACCAAGGATACTGATATCTTGGCAGCATTCCGAGTAACTCCTCAGCCCGGGGTTCCGCCCGAAGAAGCAGGGGCTGCAGTAGCTGCCGAATCTTCTACTGGTACATGGACAACTGTTTGGACTGATGGACTTACCAGTCTTGATCGTTACAAAGGGCGATGCTATCACATCGAGCCCGTTGTTGGGGAGGAAAATCAATATATCGCTTATGTAGCTTATCCATTAGACCTATTTGAAGAGGGTTCTGTTACTAACATGTTTACTTCCATTGTGGGTAACGTATTTGGTTTCAAAGCCCTACGCGCTCTACGTCTGGAGGATCTGCGAATTCCCACTACTTATTCAAAAACTTTCCAAGGTCCGCCTCATGGTATCCAAGTTGAAAGGGATAAGTTGAACAAGTACGGCCGTCCTTTTTTGGGATGTACTATTAAACCAAAATTGGGATTATCCGCAAAAAATTATGGTAGAGCGTGTTATGAGTGTCTACGCGGTGGACTTGATTTTACCAAAGATGATGAAAACGTAAACTCACAACCATTTATGCGCTGGAGGGACCGTTTTGTCTTTTGTGCCGAAGCAATTTATAAATCACAGGCCGAAACCGGTGAAATCAAGGGGCATTACTTGAATGCGACTGCAGGTACAGTCGAAGAAATGATGAAGAGAGCTATATTTGCGAGGGAATTAGGGGTTCCTATTGTAATGCATGACTACTTAACTGGGGGATTCACCGCAAATACTACTTTGGCTCATTATTGCCGCGACAATGGCCTACTTCTTCACATTCACCGGGCAATGCATGCAGTTATTGATAGACAGAAAAATCATGGTATGCATTTTCGTGTATTAGCTAAAGCATTGCGTATGTCTGGGGGAGATCATGTCCACGCCGGTACAGTAGTAGGTAAGTTAGAAGGGGAACGCGAAATGACTTTAGGTTTTGTTGATTTATTGCGCGATGATTTTATTGAAAAAGATCGTGCTCGCGGTGTCTTTTTCACTCAGGACTGGGTATCTATGCCAGGTGTTATACCGGTGGCTTCAGGGGGTATTCATGTTTGGCATATGCCAGCTCTGACCGAAATCTTTGGAGATGATTCCGTATTACAATTTGGTGGAGGAACTTTAGGACATCCTTGGGGAAATGCACCTGGTGCAGTAGCTAATCGGGTGGCTTTAGAAGCTTGTGTACAAGCTCGTAACGAGGGGCGCGATCTTGCTCGTGAAGGTAATGAAATTATCCGAGCAGCTTGCAAATGGAGTCCTGAACTAGCCGCAGCTTGTGAAATATGGAAGGCGATCAAATTTGAGTTCGAGCCGGTAGATAAACTAGATAAGTAGATAAAACTAGATATAAAGAAGGTCTAAATAAAAAAGAAGCAAAATAGAAAGAGAAAAAAGCAGTTACGAAATGCAGTAATTCTTCTTTATTCTTCTAATTGATTGCAATTAAACTCGGCTCAATCTTAAAAAAAGATTGAGCCGAATAAAAATAGATCTTGATACGATCATGAGACTTGACAAATCGAGATTCCTCTATTCTATATATTTAGAATATATAAAGGTATAATACAATAAATAAATACAAATATAGTATTATCATATGATAATGGAATCAAATACGCAGTATTTACAGAAAAAGTCTTTATTTATTGGGAAAGAATCAATGAAAAAAGATTAGGAATCGCAATGCTACTATACGCGTCCGGAGGAGTATTCGGAATAATATTCTTCTATAATCCATTCTTGTGTCTTGCGCGGGGTCTTATCTTACTAACAGGACTTCGCTGCACGGGACGGGTTTTCGTCGAAAAGCTAACTCCACCCGGCATTTTCATACCCTTTGGGTGGTATATCGCCTTAAAAAGTCTAAGGGGGTAGTATGAGATCTGTAGTAGGTAAGAGAATTTGCCCTTTGATTTTGATTGAGTATGCTATTTTTCCGCCTTTACCGCGCATTATTGTATGAGCTTCTAGAGGATAGAGGAGCACGTATGCAGGAAGGAAATTACAGCTTAATAAAAAAGTCTAAAAAAGCTTCAACTTTACGGCACTATCAATCAACTAAAAAGCCCTATGTATGAATCCTTACAACCGGTGGGATAGGATAAGAGCGAGTTTCGGTATACTGGGGTTGGGGGATATCCTTATTTCAAAACCTGACGCGCATCTTGCGTTTGTGGGGGTCCGAGAGTGGTTGAAGAAGTATTGCATGTGGAAGTAGGTAGACGAAACTGATTTAGGATTCGAAATGGGCGCATTCGACTAAAAGTCGTACTGAGACCTTTTTAAAAGGGTATTCTGAAAGAGGTATTTCATTTTCACAATCGCTTTCTTTTGAATCCAATTTCAAGTTCGATTAGAAGGATAGAAAGGCCATGAGGACGGGAAAAGAAAAAGAAAATCTTTTTAATCTCCTTTTTTGCAATTTTCTTATTATCCATTCCATTCATTTTTTTTTATAGAATACTAAAGTATTCTATAGTATTCTATAGTATTCTATAAAAAATCTTTATTTTGCAAACTAAAAAATACAATAGTCAATATTCCTTATAATAGATATACTTAATTATATTATAAGAATCCTAAGATATTTTTCGAATAGATAGAAATAGTAAATTTGAATTGAGACACCTATTCTATGACGGATTTTAACTTACCTTCTATTTTCGTGCCTTTAGTAGGCTTAGTATTTCCGGCAATTGCAATGGCTTCTTTATTTCTTTATGTGCAGAAAAATAAGATTGTCTAGAACCGATGGGGCCGAATTTTCTCAATGTATTTCCACGCAGGATCATATCATAATACAGATATTTTTTAGTGTAAGTAATATAATATGGTAGGGTATGTGGCTCTTTCTACACACAAATGAAAAACGGCTATGGATGCGGATATAGGCTACGAGCATAAATGCATGCATATGCGGAGCCGGGTATAGCGAGTTTTATTTTAAGTGGATCAACAGATATTTTTTGAATAGAAAGTCAATGTATCTAACCAATTATTTCACAGGAGTACTAGTTACTGAAGGCGATTTCTGAATCAAAAAAAAGTAAAGTCAAAATCATTTAGCTTATTCTCTCAATTTCAATCGACCGCTGCTGGATTTAGTATATCTAATATGAATTGGCGATCAGAACACATATGGATAGAACTTCTAAAAGGTTCTCGAAAAAGAGGTAATTTTTTCTGGGCCTGTATTCTTTTTCTAGGTTCACTAGGATTTTTATTGGTTGGGGCTTCCAGTTATCTTGGTAAGAATATGATATCTGTACTTCCATCTCAACAAATTCTTTTTTTTCCACAGGGGGTCGTGATGTCTTTCTACGGAATCGCGGGCCTATTCATTAGCTCCTACTTGTGGTGCACTATTTTGTGGAATGTAGGCAGTGGTTATGACCGATTCGATAGAAAAGAGGGAATAGTGTGCATTTTTCGTTGGGGATTCCCTGGAATAAAACGTCGCGTCTTCCTTCGATTCCTTATGCGGGATATCCAATCAATTAGAATTCAGGTTAAAGAGGGTCTTTATCCTCGTCGTATCCTTTATATGGAAATCCGGGGCCAGGGGGTCATTCCCTTGACTCGTACTGATGAGAAGTTTTTTACTCCACGAGAAATTGAACAAAAAGCTGCCGAATTGGCCTATTTCTTGCGCGTACCAATTGAAGTATTTTGAATACCGATTTCATTTTTTTGAAATGAATTGAATGAATTGGATTCGTTATTGTAAGGAGATTTTGGAGTATTTATCTAAAGAAAGGAACAAACGAGGATAAGAGAAAATTGCTTCTAATTTGTTTTGTCCAAGTGAGATATATGGCATAATATTCTTCCATTTTCATCCGAAAGGGCTTTTTTTTTTTATTCTATTTCTCTATTCCACTCCATCTAGATCTAAGAAAGAACCCAATGTAATGAAATTCCACTAGTATACAAAAAAGAGGAATAGATACAAGGTCTCAAACCTTGTTATAGAATTTTTGCTTCAAATAAAAAGAAATATCATATAGAGTCAGCGAATGAAATAGAGTCAGCGAATGAAGCAGATTCATTAACAACTCAATTTACAGATCAAAAATGAAAAAAAAGAAAGCATTGCCTTCTTTCCTATATCTTGTATTTATCGTACTTTTGCCCTGGGGAGTCTCTTTCTCTTTTAACAAATGTCTGGAACTTTGGATTAAGAATTGGTGGAATACCAGGCAATCTGAAACTCTCTTAACTGATATTCAAGAGAAAAAGGTTCTAGAAAGATTCATAGAATTAGAAGAACTTTTTCTCTTGGACGAAATGATAAAAGAGAAACCGAAGACACATGTACAAAAACCTCCTATAGGAATACACAAGGAAATAATACAATTGGTCAAAATAGATAATGAGGATCATCTCCATATCATTTTGCATTTCTCGACAAATATAATCTGTTTGGCTATTCTAAGTGGTTCTTTTTTTCTGGGTAAAGAGGAACTTGTCATTTTGAATTCTTGGGTTCAGGAATTCTTCTATAACTTAAATGACTCAATAAAAGCTTTTTTGATTCTTTTAGTTACTGATTTTTTTGTTGGATTTCACTCCACCCGCGGTTGGGAACTACTAATTCGTTGGGTCTACAACGATCTTGGATGGGCTCCTAATGAGCTAATTTTCACTATTTTTGTTTGTAGTTTTCCAGTGATTCTAGATACATGTTTTAAATTTTGGATCTTTTTTTCTTTAAACCGTCTATCTCCTTCGCTTGTAGTCATTTATCATTCAATTAGTGAAGCATAAACTCATTCGATTTCCTGATATTAATCAAATTAGCATCTTTCTTCCTTTAGAAAGAAAGCCCTTTTCCATTTTAGCAAAATTCTTTCTATTTCTACCTGCTCAAGGTATTCATCATTCCAGTACAACTGTTGCAGTAGAATGACAACAGACTCGTGTATAGGGGACTAGATTAGCTTAGCTACCTATCTAATTTATTGTAGAAATTCTGGGATCTGCGATTGGATATGGAAAATAGAAATACTTTTTCTTGGGTAAAGGAACAGATGATTCGATCGATTTCTGTATCGATCATGATATACGTAATAACTCGGACATCTATTTCAAATGCATATCCCATTTTTGCGCAGCAGGGTTATGAAAACCCACGAGAAGCAACCGGACGAATTGTATGTGCCAATTGCCATTTAGCTAATAAGCCCGTGGATATTGAAGTTCCCCAAACTGTGCTTCCCGATACTGTATTTGAAGCAGTTCTTCGAATTCCTTATGATATGCAACTGAAACAAGTTCTTGGTAATGGGAAAAAGGGAGGGTTAAATGTGGGTGCTGTTCTTATTTTGCCCGAGGGATTCGAATTAGCGCCGCCCGACCGTATTTCTCCTGAGTTGAAAGAAAAGATAGGAAATCTTTCTTTTCAGAGTTATCGTCCCGATAAAAAAAATATTCTTGTGATAGGCCCTGTTCCCGGTAAGAAATATAGTGAAATCGTC